TTATCCTAATACAAACACCACTGTTAGTACCATTAAATAAATAGCACCCCACCCAACAATCCCCCTCTCTCACCCCTGAGCCACGCTCTCAATTATACACAAATTCATCTCCCGCAAATACCCACCCAAGCCTACAATAGATAACACTATCAACACACCCACCAACATCTCGCTAAATACCACACCCCCTCAAAATAAATTTAACTTTATAAAAAACCCCAAACACGGAGGCAAACCTCTAAAACAAACAATAGCAAAACCACCCACCCGATCACAAAAAAACCCCACCCAAACCAAACCCGCCAACAAAAAACAATACAACCCATAATAACGAATCAACAAGGATGGTGAAAACAATTGAAAAATAATAAACCACCCTCTATGAACAACAGAAGACAAAGGTAAAAACATACGCACCAACCTCCTCTGGACCAACATAACCGACCCCACAAACACCCTCAAAACTCCCCTAAACGCCAAAATAACTCAACTCCACCCCCATCATACCATATACTCCAGCACAAAAACAAATGGCAAAATTTTCTGAACGCCCACAATCAAAACAACACCCCAACCCATCTCAACACCTCACAAAACATCCACCACCCAAAATATAAAAGGAAACAACCCAACCTTCAAAATAACAGCCATACAAGAAATACCACACCTGCCCACCAACACCCCTACCAACATTATAGCCGAAGCAAACGACTGCACTACATAATACACAACAACTGCCTCTAACCCCCTCCCCTCCCCTAATAATACCCCCACAGTAAAAACAACCCCAACCTCTATTATAACCCAAAATATCACAACAGACTCGCCCGTCAACCCCCATCAAACACTCACAAAAACCCCTCCCACAAGACCTCAAACCAACCCCTGCCGACCCACTGGGGAACCTCGATTCCAATCGACTCAGCAGATTAGTAGTCTGCCCACTCCTCCCCATGAGTCCCTCCTCCGGGGATAACAACCCCACCACCGACCCAAGTAATAGCACAAGCTAACTTATAAGTCGAAATTATAAACGATTTTTCGACAATTACTAAATTGATCCTAAAATCCCATAATAGCAATTTATGTAGTTTTATTAACCTAAAGAATCACAACGAATACCAATACACCACCAGAAACACACCCAACCATACTAAATCAACAAAATGTCAATATCATATAGCAGCTTCAACCCCCTCTACTCTTCCCCATCTTATCCCCCACAAACCCATTACTAAACTCCTCAATCTGTTCATCAAAACACCAATTAAAACATGAAAACCATGCAATCCGGTAGCTAAAAAAAACATCCTCCCTGCCGACCCTCACTCCCACCTAAACATTATCTCCCTCCACTCATAATACTGCAACACCACAAACACTCCCCCCAAAACAACACTCACGCTCTCACCAACAACAAACCAACGTCCGTCCCCAACCAACAAAGCAGCATGAGCTCAAGTTAACCTTACCCCAGACCTTAATAATAAAACAGAAGCAAACAACCCCACCCCCGCATAATCAACCTCAATTGGCCCCCTCAACATCGACCTAAATCCTCTTACCTCGCTCACCCCTGAGCCTAAGTAGCCCCTCCCACCCAACACCCTCACAAAAATCATTAACTCACTAAAGATAAACAGCCCCACCCCCCAAGGCATAGTCCCCCCTTCAAACCCAGACTCCCTATCCACTATCCTGAAAACCCCATCCACACCCCAAACTCCCAACACCCTTAGCAGAACCATCACCCTCAAACATACAACAACAACCCTTTTATACACTATTCCCACGCCCACACCAAACAATCCCACCGCTCCCATTAACGGCCACACCCTCAACACTAATTACCCCATCACCCCCCAAGTGAAAGACTCTCCCCTTAGAGTTTGCAACTCCACATCACCACCGCAACTCTGAGCCCACACCACAACCTCTACCCCAATAGGTATAAAAGAATGCCCCACCCCGCACAGCTCAGAACATTGCCCATAATATACCCCCGGAACCCCTCTAAAAAACCTCACATAATTTACTCGACCCGGAATAGCATCCACCTTTACCCCCATAGCCTCCAAAGCTCATGAGTGAATTACATCCACAGACGTCACATACAACCCCACCCACCTAGCCCTAGGTAACACCAACCGATCTCCCACATCAAACAAACGAAACCCTTCCTCCCCCATATAGGATCTCCCCTCCTCCCCCAACATCCCGTAAATCCAATATCACTGAGCCCCCACAACCTTAAACCTACAATCTACACCCATTCCCTCCTCATACATATACATCAACAATATAGAAGGATACCCCATAAAAATCAAAACACCAACTGGCAACAATGTTCAAATAAACTCCAAATAAACCCTATCAACCACCTCACTCCTCCCCCTAGAAAAAAGCATTATAACAAGTAACACAAAGATAAAATTAAAAATAACCAACCCCACTACAAACGCCCAGTCTAAATATTTAATTAAACCCTCTACAAAAACACCATAACCATCAGGCATACCGCCCCACCCCCACTTCATCATCTTCAGTACACCCCCAACTTCTTCAAAGTCATACTCTACGAGCTCCGCTGAAAAATCTCACTTTCTAGCAAGATCACTATGTTACGACTTACACCCTCTCGGTGTTGACGGGCGATATGTACTCAAGACCACCACATTCACCTAATATACTTACTAGCAAATCTCTTTTTCCAACTCTACTCAAATCTACAAAACACAAACCCAATCTTAACCAACCTCCACCCCTATGTTTATTTACCCCAAGCAACAACGCAACCTGGACAATCACACAAGAAGACACCAATCAGCCTTTCCCCAAGTTCATTATCTATATATACAGGCCCCTCTGCATCAACCTTACCGCCACGATTGCCAAATTTAACCCCAAGTGCTAACTATAAATCATTACAAGGGTATCTAATCCTTTCCACATGACCCACTCAACTAGAATCCCGACTTTTTATATTCAAATTTCACCCCCCAATAAAACTCAAGAACCCTCTCACCACCTCTCAAAGACCCCTTACTTGTATAACCGCTACCGCTGGCACAACTTTAGTAAAACCAAACCAACTACGTCTTCTACTTACATAGAATTCTCAAACTAAAATACTTCCTCTCATCACCTAAACAATCAAGCACCCCACAAGACAACTATCTTATCCCCCTCTTTATCTCTAAGTATATGGGAGGAATTATCATCTCAGAGGTATGAACCCTGCAGCTTCGTTAGCCCACCCCCAAATTTTTCTGCATTTACCGTAAAAATGGTCACTATTCTATTTCATTATGTAAAAAACAGCCCTTTTTATTTTTAACATTTTCAGTTATACCCTCGATTTCGATAGCACCAACTTTCAACCCCGTCAACAACTGAAACACCCCCGCCCAGAACAAAAAAAATTTTTTAAAAATTCTCATACTTCATTTTCATAGCTGCACACAGCCCCTCAGACCCCTTATCCACAGACATAACCTAAAATCGGCAATTCCTACTACGTCGTGCACAAAGAACCAACAGCCACCATGTACACCCACCCACACCGTTCTACCCCCCCCCCGATTACACAACCATCCGTATCCTCCCCCAACCACCTTCCTAGCCCCCTGCCTAACATCTCCTTCCCTAAACCAAATAATAGTACAACACCTCACCCTTCTCACACTCTACCTCAACATCAATGAAATACACCCCCTAGGTCCAAGAAGCCTAAAACACACCCCACCAAATAATCCCCATCAACATAATAACAGGGGACAACACCTTCCACCTTACAACTATAAGAAGATCGTAACGAAACCGTGGAAATCTCATACGCAACCACCCAAACACATATACCCCCACCAACACTCATCACACCGACACCCACCCCAAAATACCCAAAACCAAAACAATACAATACACCCCTATTATACCATACTCCCCCATAAACACCAGTGAAAACACCACCCCCCCCACCTCAGTCACAACCCCACCCACCAACTCAGACTCCCCCTCCACAAAATCCACAGGAGTACGATTAGTCTCAACAACAATACTAATTAAAACAACAACAACTCTAACAACATTTACAACAACGTCCCACCCCCCAAAAACACCCAACCTTCCATTATGCCTCACCATAATAATCAAACCAATTCCCATCACAACCTCATATCTCACTATCTGAGCAACAGACCGAAGCGCCCCCACCAATCTAAACTTACTTAACCCGCCCAAACCCATCACAAACCTACTCACAGTCACTACCCCCCCAAACAAAATTATCCAAACCACAACCCTAAATAAATCCCTACCCCCTCACACCCTCATCACCACACTTCACACCCCAAAAACAGATACTAACACAACCACTGCTCCCATTAACACGGGTCACCCCATCATACTCTCACACCCCTTTACCCCCTTCAAAAACAACTTCACACCATCCAACACCGGCTGAAGAACCCCAACCACACTAACCTTATTAGGACCCTTCCGACCCTTACCATAACCTAAAACTTTACGATCCAACAAAGTAAAAAAAGCCACACTCAATAAAACCACCCTCAAACCTAACACAACTTCTAAACCTAAACGCACTTTCACAAACTCTACACAATTAAAGACATTAACAAAATCAACAAAAAATACATAAAAGTAAAAAAAGAACCCAAAACCCTAAACGGGGCCTCTACAGACTCTCCCCCCAAATACACCAACATAACAAACCTAAATACCAAAAAAACAACCAAAATCTTACCCAACACCCTACCAACTAACACCCCCCTAAACCCACCCCACGAAAAAGAAAACACCACCAATACCCCAATCGCCCCAAACATTAAAACCACCCCACCCAATTTACTCCCCACGGACCGTAAAATACAATAAGCATACAAAAAATACCACTCCGGCTTAATATGCGAAGGAGTAGACAAAAAATCCACCTCCCCAAAATTAGTTTCATCTATTAACCTATATCCACACACAAAAATACCCACCCAATAAAGCCACCCTAACCACACAAAACCAACACCATCCTTACTAACATACAAACCCCCAAACTCAACCTTATCACCAAGTCTACACACACCAAGAGGATTAGACCCCCCACTCTCATGCAATACCAACATATGCACCCATAACACCACAGCCACCCCCAAAGACACAAAATAATGAAACCTATAAAACCGAACCAAGGTAAAACTACCCGGTATATCAGCACCCCACAGCCACTCCACCACTCTAGGACCAACAACTGGAAACGCCCCCAACATACTAGTCACCACAGTCATACCTCAATACGACATCTGTCCCCACGGTAACACATAACCTAAAAAAGCTACAGCTATCATAACCATTATAATACAAACACCCCTCAACCAAACACCCCCTCTTTTAACCCCCCCGTACATAAAAGATCGTCCCACGTGTAAATACAACAACAAAAACATCACCCTAGCCCCAACCCTATGAGCCATACGAACCACCCAACCCCCACATACATCCTGCATCACCATTACAACCCTACCATATCCCCCCCTTACTATATCCACCCTATAATACATACTTAAAACAATCCCCCTCAACAACTGTACCCCATATACCATACCCAACATAAACCCCCCACCATACCAATAATTCAAATTTAAAGGCACCGGAATATCCAACAACCTCCCTTTCACACCTAAAATCAACCGCTCTACCACCGCCACTCAATTCTCCACCTAAGACACCCAAAGCCCTTATTCTAATAAACTACGAACAGAAAACAACCATATAACCAAAACTTAAATCTGACTCATACCATCTGACATATTGTCAACTCAATCAATCCCTCCCACCCTCATTTACACTATTACAACACTTAAACCATACAAAACAACCACCCTCAAACCTAACACACATCACCTAAACCTCGTAATCCACTCCAACATCACAGAAGAAACATCAAAAGCCCCACAAGAAACACCCACACCACTAACATACCCCACCCTCCTCTCCACACACTCCACACCCCCCACACACAACAAAACCACATACCTCCACACTACACCCCACAAATCCTTGAGCACCATTCCCCTGGACAACCACACTATCCTAACATACACCATTACAACCAAACCACACAACCCGACCACCCAATACAACCCATACTCTAACAAACCTACGGCCACACCCTCTACCCCCGATACCAAATATTGCACCCCAAATCAACCCCTCACTAAAGAAACCCCCAAAATAAAAACTACAAACCCAGACAACCCTGACCCCATCTTATCAAAACTTCTCCGATATCCCCACCTACTAGAAAACCTACCCCCCAACAACTTAACACTATACCCCACTCTACAAGACACCCCCACCAAAAAAACAATAACCCCCACCATCGACCAACCCCCACTAAACATAGCGTATAACACCACCTCCTTAGTAACACCACCACTAAAATAAGGAACCCCCATCAACCTAACAACACCCACTAAAACGGCTACCCCCAAAACTCCACCCCCTCTCCGCCACTGAGCCCCTACCAAACGCAAATCCTGCTCATGGGATCACCAAAAAATACCCAAACCAACCACCACAAACACAACCCTCTTATAAAACGCATGATTAATCAAATGAAAAAACCCCACCCTCACAAGCCCCAACCCTACCAATATAACCATAATACCAAGATGAAAAAGAGTCGAAAGCGCCACCACTTTTTTATAGTCCTCCTCTCATAAAGACCTCACCCCAGCAAACCCCACTGTAAATACCCCCACCAATACAACCACACCTAACACCTCCTCCCTACACCACCCCACCAAACGCATACCCATATAAACACCCGCCGTTACCAAAGTAGAAGAATGCACCAAAGCAGACACCGGTGTTGGGGCCGCCATTGCCATCGGTAATCAAAACCTAAAAGGATATTGAGCCCTTTTAGTCACCATACACACAATCACCCCCACCATCACAACTCACCCCCTCCCACCAACCACGCCCACCACTAACATTAAGATAAATGCCACATCCCCCACCCGATTAACCATTACTGTCATAAAAGACCCCACCTTACCAACAACATTACTATAATAAAAAATAAGAACAAACCTAATTACACCCAAAAGCTCCCACCCTACCAACATAAAAAACCAATCCCTAAAAACTAAATAAACCACCATCCCCAAAACAAACACCCCAACCATATACATAAACTTATCAAAAATAACCTCCTCCATCATGTACTTCCAAGAAAACTGCCCCACCATCCTAACCACCATAAACAGCACCATAACAAACACCCCCGATCTTATCCCCCACTGTCACTCCCAAACCATATCCACACCTAACCACGACCAACCCCCACCATCAGCGACTCACCCTCACCCCAGTCCCCCTATTAACACGAACAAACTAACAAAACCCCCCACAAACACACTTACCCCCACCTCAAGCCCACTCAACTAACCCACAATCAGTCTAACACTTGAACTCTCTACAACCTACACTAACACCCCCAACAACACCACACCTAACATCACATAAAACCCCAACCCCCACCCATAAATACCCCAACCACCCCTCAAACCCCCCTCACGCCCAACTAAAACCATCATTACCACCAAATTAAAAACCACACCTATCAACACTATGATCAAAATCATCACCCCCAATCCCCTGAACAACCCAACCAACACCCCATATATAACAACCTCCCCAATAAAATTCCCTCTAAAAGGAAAAGCCCTATTAACAACCATCAACATTAACATTACCCTACACATTCAACCACCCCATCTAAATACCCCTCTCACTAAAACCATACCGCGACTACCCACTTTACCCCTCAAACCCCCCACCATTAAAAATAACCCCATAGACACCACCCCATGAAATATCATTACCCACCCTCTACCCCTCAAGCCTCCACCAACCCCTCTTAATCTCACCATAATTACTATAGACATATGCACAATAGATGAATAAGCCACAATCTGCTTCAAATCAGTCAACATAATACACTTGCTTAAACAAACCACACAACCCCCCATAATATAAGCAAACATCATAACCCCCAAAGAAACCCCCACCCAAGACACCAATCATAACCCAAAAACACCCATTTTAATCATCACCCCAGCCAACAACATCGACCCTCAAGCAGGGGCCTCCACATGCACCTTAGGCAATCATCCGTGCACACCATAAACCGGAACCTTTACCAAAAAAGCCACCCCTACCAACCATATTAAAACACCCCTACCAACCACATGCCACCCCACCACACCTAATCCCCCCGCTCCTACCCTCAAAACCACATAAACAAACAATGGCACAGACACTCCTAACGTATACACTAACAAATAATACACCCTCCCCAACCGCTCATAATATCCCCTCCTCAATAAAATCATCACTAACAAAGGAAAAACCGAACCCTCATAAAAAACCAAAAACGTAACCCACCCTCTAGCCACAAACAAACCCCCACAAAACATCAACCCCACAACCACTATCACAACCTCCTCCTTACTCCTACCCCCACCAACCCCCACCCTAACAACAACCCAAGCCCCTATAACCATAAGCGCCCCCATCACCCACCCCAAAAACCCCACCCTCACACCCTCCACCTCATAACCCCCAATCCCACACCTCACTAACCCTACCGCCACTCTTCTAAAGACCACTTCCACAAAACCTAAACACCCCACCACACCCCTTACCAATATCACAGTTATCACCCCATCGACCTAAAGCCCACACCACTAAAAGACCCCTCGCAGGACACCATAGAAACAACAACTAAAGACATACAAGCCCTCAACAAAATAACCCCCAACAACAAAACCACCCCCACAAACCCCCTCACCACACCCACCCTCACAAGCCCCACCAACACACCCAACATAACCACCTCTAAAGCTACCAAAACCCCCATCACCCTCAAAGACCCCATCACCAACACACCCAAAAATACCCAAAACACCCCACCCACCGTAAAATCTCTATTAAATGTCTTCAAAACACCCCCCTCTGGCTCTTCTACCGCCCGACTCACCCAATGCTTACAAAACACCACCTCTCGGACTTCTATCTTCCCACCCCACGAAAAAGAGTTGTGCAAAACACCCCATAGAATAAAAGCTTCCCCATTGACACAAAAGATCAACCAACTGCCCCTACGAACCCAACCAGTTTAATGTAAATAAACCATTCTACGAACTCCCTCCGCTCATATTACCCTCCTCTACTCTCATTAATAATACGCTCATATTACCCTCCTCTACTCTCATTAATAATACGCTCATATTACCCTCCTCTACTCTCATTAATAATACGCTCATATTACCCTCCTCTACTCTCATTAATAATACGCTCATATTACCCTCCTCTACTCTCATTAATAATACGCTCATATTACCCTCCTCTACTCTCATTAATAATACGCTCATATTACCCTCCTCTACTCTCATTAATAATAAGCTAACACCTGTGTTAATGCATACTCCTCAATAAGGTCACACCTCTACCGGATTTTATTTTTTTAATTTTTTTCTTCTCTATAAATGACCCCCCGATCTTTCTCCTCTACCCCTCAGAAGCCGTACTATTAACTCACAACTTTGTAAGGATTTTTTACATTTTCGAGACTTTTCGCCAGGTTCCACCACCTACACGACAGCTTCGCGCAACTCCCTTCTCCAAACTTGTACAAACTTACGAGAGTCGCCTTCAGCACCTCGAATCTTGAAAACTCGTAGTCTTGATTAACCTAAACCCCCTTATAACGATCAATCAACACCACCTGCCCACCATTCATATAACAACGCCAATAAAAACAACCACAAAACAACCATAAACTTAATCACCCCACCACACCTCCACCCCACCACAAACGGGGCCATCACCAAAAGACCAACCTCAAGATCCATCAACAAAAACAACAAACTCAATAAAAAAAATCGCAAAGAAAAATAAGAACCTTTAACAACTAACTGTTCTAACCCACACTCATAAATACCAGACAACCCCCTCAAACCCCCACCCCGAACTATTAACACAACGCCCCCGCCAACAAAAACAGCACTCAAAATCAAAACCACATATACCACTAACTATATGTATACAACACTAATAAAGCCCCATAAATATAAGACTGTAAAACACCAACCAATAACTCCAACAACACAACCAACAAAAGAACCAACCCCACTCCCACCCAAACCACACAACCCCCCCCCGCAAAAACCCCAAACATAAGCATTAATACATGCCCCCTCCTCAAATTAACACTAATTCGCACACCCAAAGTCAACGGACGAATCAGTCACCCTAAACCCTCAAACACCGACAAAATGACCCCGAACAACCGCCCCACCCCCCAAGGCACTAAATGAGATAAAACCCCCACAACACCACAATTTTCACAAAACATTATCACCCTCAAACCCCACAAAAATAACCTAATTATCAATATACCCCCCATAACCATCGTAAACCTCTCCCCCACCCATAAACCCCTTAAATTCACCCCAATAAACCTAACCACCAGCACACCCATTCACATCAACTCCAAAGAACTCCCTAAATAACCAACCACCATACTAAATACCACCTTTATACCCCCAACCATCTCCACCAGCACCATACATACAACTAAAACACTCAAACCTATCAACACCCCTCAAACAAGAAAACACCCCTTTCCAAAAGACCCCTTCCACCACCTAACCCCCACAACCAAACCAATAAACCCAAAATACCCACTACAAAAACCCCCATCAAAAGCCCCACCGTCAAACATCCTTATGCCCGACAAGCACACATTACAAAAACTAAATTGACAAACCCCACGCACCCTTACAAAACTCCACCCCATGAAATTACAAACCAAAAAAAAAGCAACCCCCAAAACCAAAGAACACACCACAACCCCCTCTACTCTCCCCACACCCTCCCCCAAAGTAATACTAACACCAGCAACACTAACAACCTGACCACCCAACCCCCACTCCACACCAAATAACCCACCACCAACTACTAACACAACCCCCATCAAAATACCACCCTCAAACCACATCTCCATTGCCGACAAATAAACCATAATAACACCCATACCAGACAAATAAACAATCCCCACCACCAACGCCCCCTCACACCCAAACAACCCCACCCAAGACACAAGACACATAAAAACCCCTATACACAACACCCCCACACTACGCAAAACCCCCCCAAAAGCAAACACCAAACCCACCAAAACCCTTCCCACCAACCACACAAACAACTCCTCCCACAAGACCCTAAATCTTGTGCATACTCTGCTCCATTGACATAAAGAATATCCCTGTCTCCCCATCCTCTCGTACTGAAAAAACACACAACAAGATAAGAACCGATCTGGCTCACACCGATCTAAACTCAGATCACGTACCTTCTAATTTGTCGAACAAACAAAATAAGATGATCCAACATCGAGGTAACAAACCTTAATTAAAACCAAGATTGTCCTGTTATCCCTAGAGTAATTAACAAATATGATACATAAACTATCATAGATTACCCCAATCAAATAAACACTTATAAAACTTCATAGGGTCTTTCCGTCTTTCACACCCCACAAGACTTTTCACTTGAAAGTTAAATTCCCCCTAGCCAAGCCAACAAAGAAACCCCCATAAACCCATTCATACAGAAATGCACTAAACACCCAACTAATTACGCTACCTTAGCACAGTCATTATACTGCGGCCGCTAGAACACGCAAGGCAGGGCCTACCTGGCATAAACCAGAAAATGTTTTTAATAAACATTTGAAAATCCCCTTAGTACTGACTCAACTCCAACACACAACAACAACTAAACAAAACCTTACTAATAATCAGATATTAAACAAGCAACCCATTAAAACCCTCAACCAACCACAATAACTAAATTACAAAAAACACCCCAACAGTACTAACACTACAACACTTTAAAGCCTAATCTCTCAAATTCACCTCTTCCCACAACACCACCAGCTTACCCAGTGACAACAAACCACTTATACCCCCACCGCAAGAATCTCACTACCAAACATCCTCTCATACAACTACCGCCATACAACAAACATTTAAATCTGGGGGGTTGGGGTAATTAATATTACTTCGCCCTCCTAATTTCCTTATACCAAAGGAAAAAAATACTTATGACTACTCACCACATTTTAACTTCCTATTTCCTACAGCAACATAACCTTAAATTATCTCCTCTAACCGCTCCCATTCATGTAGCTACAATACACTACTCTATGCGGCCATTGACATCCTAAAGATACCCAAACTACCCCTTAGTCAACTACCCCAACAACCTGGCAAATGGAAACCGCCCATACAACTATTATACTAAAAAGGTCAAACAAATATATTAATGCCCAGACACCACCACAATACCCTCCTCCAATCAATGGTGCGAAGACAACCCCACCTCCCACTCCATAAATCTCTTAACACCCCCTCTTTCAGCCTCCAATAATTGAACCCTAAACAACGCCACCCCCAAAGCCCCCACATGTATAACAACCCCCACGCCCACCACCATATACCCCCAAGTAGAAATAAACCCTAACCACTCTAAAATATCCGGATAATCTACATATCGGCGAGGCAGCCCTATAATCCCCATCACAAACTGCGGCACAAAAATAACATTTACTCCTAAAAAAATAACCCAAAAATGAACCTTCAAAACACCTTCTGACACCACAATCCCTCTTAACAACCCCAACCAATAATTAAACCCCGCATACAACGAAAAAACCACCCCCATCCTCAACACATAATGAAAATGAGCCACAACAAAATAAGTATCATGTAAAACAATGTCCAAACTAGATCTTGCCAGCATAACACCTGTTATACCCCCCACAACAAATATAAAAATAAATCCATATACTCATATAACCCCCCTACTCAACTTACCCTCCATCCCATACAAAGAAGCAACCCAACTAAAAACCTTAATTCCGGTAGGAATAGCAATAGTTATAGATGCCGCAGTAAAATACGCTCGCGTGTCTACATCCAACCCCACTGTAAACATATGATGCGCTCACACTAAACACCCCAACACTCCAATCCTTAACAAAGCATAAACCATGCCCATATAACCAAACACCTCAAATTTACCCCCCAACCTTATAATGACATGAGAAATAATACCAAACCCGGGAAGAATCAAAATATAAACCTCAGGATGACCAAAAAATCAAAACAGGTGTTGATACAACACCAACCTCCCCCCACCTGACGGATCAAAAAACCTAGAATTAAAATTACGATCCAACAATAACATAACTAACGCCCCCGCCAACACCGGCACCGTAAGTAAAATCATACCAGCTGCTACCACTAAAGCCCACACCAATAAAGCCACCTGTTCTATTTTAATCGAAGAGCTAAATACTGCCCCCAAAAAAGTAGAAATAATATTAATAGAACCTAAAATAGAAGATAAACCCACAAAATGTAAACTTAAAATAGAAGCATCCACACTCACTGATCCCCTAAACTCACCTAAAGAAAGGGGCGGGTAATATGTCCACCCTGCTTGTGGGCCCTCAATAAACATAGAGCCTAAAAATAACCTTAAAGCCACAGGCACTAACAAAAACCTAAAATTATTCAAACGAGGATAAATCATATCTCTCACCCCCAACAAAATAGGGGTTAATCAATTACCAAACCCACCCATAAACACAGGCATAACCAAAAAAAACACTATCAACACTGCATGAGAAGTAACTATCATATTATAAACCCCCTCAGCCCCCATCCATCTCCCAGGACACCCCAACTCTAACCGAATCACCCCCCTTAAACTAAACCCTAATAAACCCCCCCAAAACCTTACAATAAAATACATAACACCAATATCCTTATGATTAACAGACAACACCCATCGTCGCACACTTCTTAT